ACGCCAACATTGTTTGATTCCAAATTCAGAGCAATGCCTATTGTACCCTCTTCAAATTCTACTAATTCCCCTGCCATTACTTCATCAAGACCATGAATACGAGCAATGCCATCGCCTACTTGAAGTACGGTGCCGGTATTCACAATCGTGACTTCTCGATTATATTGTTCAATACGTTCACGGATAATATTACTAATTTCGTCGGCTCGAATGGTTACCATTAGTGTCTCTTAATTCTTTTTCGGAAACAAAGGGAGAAAAAAAAAAAAAATAATGCCTACAGTAAAAGGGCTAATCAGTTATTTCTTTCATGGCCCCGAGCATGCCAATATTAGCACTGATGGTGCGTAAATGTAACTCGCTGTTCGAACAACTATTCAGAGTTCCTAGAGCTCCTTGTAAGGCTTGTTGGAAAACTCGCTGTCGGACCTGATTAATTGCTCTTTGTTGTTCAAAATGAATGGTTTCATTTTTGTAATTTTCTAATCGTTCCAAATTCTCATAAGTGGCATTAATCAAATTCTGTTTTTCTCGTTCTATCTCAGAGTATCCATTCACTCGAAACTCATCTGCTTCCATTTCCACTTTCCGTAAGCGAGCCCGGGCTTTTTCGAGCTGCTCAATAGCTCCTCCGCGTAGTTCTTCTGAATTTCGAATAGTACTCAGAATCCTCTGTTTTCGATTATCTAATAAATCACTTAATGAAAGTAGATTATTTTCCCATTCATTTCACAACTTCACTTCCATGATCTCTTCCCGAACCAAACATGAATCTTTCGATTCATTTGGCTCTCACGCTCAGTTACTTATGTTATGAGCATTCCCATATCTTTTAATGTAATGAGCCTACCCTCTCTTCTCTGTTCGTATTCCAAGATATGGAAACTGATACAAGACCAGAATATTCAGAGGACTCTTCCGACCAGACAAAAAAAATCTGTAATTGTCAGCAAAGTTGTTTTTTTTTCTTCAAATCCAAAAAATTCTTCTTATTTTATACATAGGTCGTCGATTCAGCATTGGATAAAAAAAGGGCGAGACACCCATTTTTCCAGTAAATGGTTCAAATCATTTTATCGATATGAGTGTTCTATATCGGATAAATTGCCAACTATTCATTTTGAAACCATCTCCGTACTAACGTAGTGGTAGAAAGAGTACCATGTTGTGCCTGGACTTCAGGCGGTTTAGCTTTAACCATGTTAATGGTCCCACATTATTGGTTGATAGAGAATCAAAGTTGATTTACCAATGAGTCACGAAATGCTATGGTTCTTACATATGATTTCTTAATTTATTCAGAAGTAATTCGTCGAGATCGTGCACCTTTCTTCCCTATTTATAAATAAAAAAAAAAGAAAGTGCAGCCGGTTGGATCCAGCCTATTCTTGAAATACACAACTCGCACACACTCCCTTTCCAAAAAAGATCAATACACCAAGCACTACACTTAGATTTATTAGATTTGTTGCTAAAATATCGGTATTCAACCCGAAACTCCCGGCGGATGGCCAGTAACCCAAGGAAACGAAAGAATCGGTTACATTTTTCATATGCTCTCCTCTTATAGATAGGACTAACAAAATCGAACAGAGTTCTTTTTGTATCACTTCGTCCCGTTTTTTTATTATTGATTTCTTTTTTTTATTAATTGACTTATTTTAAATATGAATATATTCATTTCATTTGAAATCATTTTCAAATTTCAAAAATGGATTCTTTATTATTATTTTATTTCAATTGAAGTTCCCAATAAGATACTTATTAGGTCCCCGGTTTCATGTCAATTGCGAAATACCTGCAACGCTTCCTAAAAGTCAAAAGGGGTTTCCATTAAATTAAGGACGGGAAGTGAGAAAGCGAGTGGATCTACTAATTCCTCATCCTCAAATCAGACCTTCCCCGGAGTATTGTCTCAACGAAGAAGTGGAGTGAAGTTTTGATATAATTCGAAGAAGCAAGCGGTAAGTCGACAGCAATAAAATAAGAAAAGAAGTACGTATTTTCACGTTTATAGAATAGGATTAAACAAAAGGATTCGCAAATAAAAGCGCTAATGCCACGACCAGTCCGTAAATTGTTAAAGCTTCCATAAAAGCCAGACTAAGCAATAAAGTACCTCGTATTTTACCCTCTGCTTCTGGTTGTCTCGCGATACCTTCTACGGCTTGGCCCGCAGCAGTACCTTGACCAACTCCAGGTCCAATAGAAGCAAGCCCTACGGCCAATCCAGCAGCAATAACGGAAGCGGCAGAAATCAGTGGATTCATGGTAAGTTCCTCGCACCAAAATAAAGAAATGGTTAATGATACAATCAACCAATGAATTATTACTTATTATTCCATCACTAAGATCCACCCGGTCAAAGTAACTAAGAACTCCGAATTGAAGTGATAATATACTGAATCATCAGAACTACTTCGATATCTCGTTTTTAGTTCCTATCCATGGAGTCTTTGGAAATCCATACGGTTCTAGTTCTTCCATTTCTTTGTTCCGA